ATGCCCAGAAAATATCATATTCGTGAAGCAGAAACATAAAAGTACTCCTATGAATGTGGAATAGGCTGAATTCTTCCATTTAATTTGGAATTTTCAAATCATCTAGAACTTCTTAGATGAAACAAGAAAAGAATTTCTTTTGATCAAATCAAGCCGCATAGTTGAGAGTTTGTTTGCCGCAGGACATGCCTTGTTTCAAGATTCATCTAATGTTATCCCACTTTTTCTTTTTTTTTTCTTCTTTCAATTTTATTTCTATATGTGTAGACATAGCATGCTTTTACACAAACAAGATTCTCTTATACTTAGTTATTTTTCTTTTCTATTATACTTATTCTGAAACTAAGTATTCTTATACTTAGTTTATACTTATTATCTTATAAATCTTAATAAATTATCTTATAAATCTTAATAATAATAAAGTAAAGACTTATCTTATTTCTATTTCATATTGATCTTAGATCTTCTAAATAGAATAGAAATAGAAAGCGAAAGAATCTCTTATAGTAAAGAATAAGAGAAAGAAATTCAATAATTAAGATTTTCAATTCAATTCACAATTCAATTAATAACAATTAAAAAAAAAAATAGAAATTGAAAGAAAAATAATAAAAATAAATCTAGAGAAATAAGAAATAGAGTCTATTATTTCTATGATATGAAAGATGAATATAGTACTAAAAAGTACTAAAATCGCGTTTTGGAATGAACCAAAATACTTGTTTGTTTTGTTACGGCAATAAAACTTCGTAAGACCAACCAATGGGTTAGGTTTCGCTACAAGAAAAAGGTTTGTTCTATTTTTATAGTAAACCTACAAAATGAAAGATAGCACAAAGTGGTAGATTCGACAGAATCGTGAACGATCGACATAACAAAAGATCCTCCTAATAATAGAAGATCCTTCTAATAGTTAATAGTCTAATAGAAAGACTCACACATTATCGAACAATTCGAAAGACAAAATTACCAAACCCACTCCACTCTTAGAATATAGAAGAAAGAACATTGATGGATTTAGGGATAATGAATGAGCCCTACATTATCTTTGAAACAAATGGAAAGAATCTCTTAGGTTTCTTGTTCCACCAAAAAGTGATTAGTCAGAGGGCTTTTACAAATACTCAAGATCAAGAAAAGAATAGGTCTAGATCCATGCGACTTAGGATTGGATTTGCTTGGGTCAGGTTGAAGTCTTCAGACAGGATTATGTCATGATTTTCATTAGAAAAAAAAAGTGTATCACTAATTCTTTGATCATGGGCAGGAAAAGAGGAAAAATATCATATGTAATTCATTCATGAAAGTGGATGAAGAGAGATGGGTATTTGATCCGAGATTTGACAAATACCAATTGGGTCCGTTTGGGTCCGTTGGAATGAATTATTGTGTTTCTTTTCTTGTTCCTACTACTACTCAAATAAAATTTCTATACAAAACAAAAAAGGAATGTATTAGGGCTATACGGACTCGAACCGTAGACCTTCTCGGTAAAACAGATAAAACTTATGATTATCGAAATGATTCAAACTGTTTCAAAGACCCAACATGCATTTTGTTGCATTGGGCTCTTTCATCAACTGATGTAAAGATCAGTTAGTTCACCATATTTTTCTTTACAGAAAGATAAGAAGATAATGAGATGGCTCCATGTGCTCTGATTCATTATTTGTATCCTGATATAGGAGCAATACCAAAGTGTTTCAAAGAAGGGTGACCTTGATTTAGGTCTGCCTTCGGCCTAGATCAACCTAAGTGAAATGCAGTCTCTATCGCTCCGCTGCAAGAGTCCAATATGAGACTTCATACACCTCAAAGCTCATAGGACGAAAAGAGGTTCTTTTGAGATCCTTATACTCATTATGCCTGGCATTGAATGGACTGGGCATTTACCTTACAATGGCAGGTTCTATTTGATTTGGCACCGGAATTCGCACCTGAATCGGATCAAACCAAATATTTGTCAGGCTATTTTTCTCTTGTTCTCTCGAATCTACGGAGTAAGACATCGACTTCTCAAAAAGATCAATTATGGTCATTGCATAATAGGCTCCCTTGAAAAGCATTGGCGCACGTGTAAACGAGGTGCTCTACCTAACTGAGCTATAGCCCTTGGCATAACTATTTTAACATAGAGACAATTTCTTGTCAAGAAGGGTATCCCATAATCCCACATGATAACTCTCTGATCCGTTTACGTTTACTGGTAAAAGATTGATATTGCTTAGAAAACATATTTTACCTATAATCCATCAAAGTGATGGAGACCCTTTTTGTGGTGATAAATGGCCTACTTAACCCAGTGGTTAGAGTATTGCTTTCATACGGCGGGAGTCATTGGTTCAAATCCAATAGTAGGTAGAACTTATTAGATACCGGATTCCATGGTATCTAATAAGTTTTTCTACCCATCCTATTTTTTCGTTCTATCATCAGATTAATCAGATTAGACTTCATTGTGTTCAAATTGTGGAATCCAAATGTAGTGTGTAGTGTATAATAAAGAACTCTTTTGATTTTGATTGATGACTACTAATAGGAAATCACTTTGACAGCTTCTACTCGTGTCCTAGCTCGTCTGAGAGCTAGATTTGACTCAATTGCTTGTCTCTTACCCTCAGCTCTACTCAAGTTAGCTTCAGCTATTTCAAGAGTTTGTTGAGCTTCTTGTGGATCAATGTCAGTACTAATTTCCGCACTATTTCCTAAAATGGTGATCTCATTATTACTTATTCTAGCGAAACCGCCCATAAGAGCCACCGTTACCCATTGGTCGTTTAGTCGTATTCTCAAAAGACCTATATCTACAGCCGTGGCAATGGGGGCATGGTTTGGTAATACGCCAATTTGTCCACTATTAGTAGATAAAATAATCTCTTTCACTTCGGAATCCCAAATCATTCGATTAGGAGTCAGTACACAAAGATTTAAGGTCATTTCTTCAATTTGCTCTCCTCTTCTAAGTTCATAGCTTTCGCGGTAGCTTCATCGATGTTACCCACCAAATAAAAGGCCTGCTCGGGAAGACCGTCTAATTCTCCGGAAAGGATGAATTGAAACCCCCGAATTGTTTCTGCGAGACCAACATATTTCCCTGGAGAACCAGTAAAGACTTCTGCCACAAAGAAGGGTTGTGATAAGAAACGCTCAATCTTTCGTGCTCTTGCTACAGTTAAACGATCTTCTTCGGATAATTCGTCCAACCCAAGGATAGCTATAATGTCCTGAAGTTCTTTATAACGTTGTGAAGTTTGCTTAACCCTTTGCGCAGTTTCATAATGTTCCTCGCCAACGATCCGAGGTTGTAACATAGTTGATGTTGAATCCAAGGGATCTACTGCTGGATAAATACCTTTGGCAGCTAATCCTCTTGATAATACTGTAGTAGCATCTAAATGTGCAAATGTCGTGGCAGGAGCAGGGTCGGTCAAATCATCCGCAGGTACATAAACTGCTTGGATCGATGTTATAGATCCTTCTTTGGTAGAAGTAATTCTTTCTTGCAAAGAACCCATTTCCGTACTAAGGGTAGGTTGATAACCCACTGCAGAAGGCATTCTGCCTAATAAGGCAGAGACTTCGGACCCTGCTTGAACGAAACGAAATATATTGTCGATGAATAGAAGTACGTCTTGCTCATTAACATCCCGGAAATATTCCGCCATGGTTAGGGCAGTCAAGCCAACTCTCATACGAGCTCCTGGCGGTTCATTCATTTGACCATAGACTAGAGCCACTTTGGATTCTGCAAGATTTTTTTCATTAATCACCCCGGATTCTTTCATTTCCATGTAGAGATCATTTCCTTCACGAGTACGTTCACCTACTCCGCCAAATACGGATACGCCTCCGTGAGCTTTGGCAATGTTGTTGATTAATTCCATGATGAGTACTGTTTTACCCACTCCAGCTCCCCCAAATAGTCCTATTTTTCCTCCACGGCGATAGGGGGCTAAAAGATCCACCACTTTAATCCCGGTTTCAAAGATTGATAATTTCGTATCTAACTGTATGAAGGCGGGTGCAGATCTATGAATAGGAGATGTTGTGCGAGTATCGACAGAACCTAAATTATCAACGGGCTCTCCAAGAACGTTGAAAATTCGTCCGAGAGTAGCTCCCCCGACTGGAACACTTAGAGGAGCTTCCGTGTTAATCACTTTCATTCCTCTCATCAGACCATCTGTAGCACTCATAGCTACAGCTCTCACTCGATTATTTCCTAATAATTGTTGTACTTCACAAGTTACATTAATTTGTTGACCGACAGTATCTCGACCCTTAATTACCAAAGCATTATAAATATTAGGCATTTTGCCCGGTGGAAAAATGACATCCAGTACTGGGCCAATAATTTGAGCGATACGCCCCAGGTTTTGTTCTTCAAGTGTAGAAACCACAGGATCAGAAGTAGTGGGATTGCTTCTCATAATCATAAATCCTAATAAATATGTCAAAATTCTTTTTTGAAAAGTACTGAATCGAAAATCAATATCCGATAGCAAGTTGATCAGTTAATTCCATAAGAAATAAATGGGCGTTAGCATTCAATTGAGTTGGTACCACCCAATCGAATCCAATTTAATCCTTTACTCAGTGAATGAGTCAATTTTCAATTCTTTCTATTGTCTTTTTTCTTTTTTTTATTTGTTTTGATTTGTGTTGTGCACCTATTCTTCTTCTTTATATACCATATCTGTTCCCTTTTCTAGATGAATTATGCCTCTTTTCACATCTAGGATTTACATATACAAAATATATTACTGTCAATAGAGGGGGGGGGTGGGGTCCTCTATTCTTTCTTTTTCTTTCTATATTCTATATTTCTAATAGATTCTATTAGTATTAGTATTAGATTAATAAGAATCTCGAATTATTTCGAATTCAATTTCAATTAGTTTCATTAATTGAAATTGAATTTTTTCCTTTTATTTGATGTTTTTCTTTATCTTTATTTTGATATTTTTATTTATTTTTTTCTATTCATATTCATTATTATT